CGGTAATAAATACCGGGGCTTTGCAATATTTGATTGATCACAATTCTATATATTCCCTTTACTATAGAAGTTCCCAGAGAATTCATTAGAGGAATGTTTCCAATCAAAATTGTTTGTTCTTGCATATCCCTGCGGGTTTTCCAAATTAGTCCTGCGGATACATATAATTCAGAAGAATATGTGAGTAATTTATACACAGCATCTCTTTCTTTTATCAATGGTTCTACAAATTGATATGTTTCCAAAAATAATTGAAATTCCGCTTTTTGATCCGTATCTTCTATTTTTGGAAACTTAGAAAGTTCTTCCATCAAGCCCTGATCAATGAACCTACAAAATCCTTCAAATTGTATCTGATTAAACCCGGGTATTGTATACATTCCCTCATTTCCATCCTGGAGCATTTTGAATTTCCTATTTATCAAAAAATCCCATTATTAGATCATTCTTCATCGAATCATATAGATGATCTAGTAACGGTAGAATTTAGATTCTGTTTACTGAATCGCATGAAATTTGACTCCATTCCAGATATGGAATGTATGAAATACGTATGAACGGCGGAAGAAAGAGAATTTTCTATTTCAAATTAGAATTTGCAACAGATACAAATGGAAAGGGGTTGATAAAACATTCCTAGAAAGATAATTATGCCACTTAGGCTTACTATATTATGATTATGGGATTTTGTATAGAATATCAAAACGGATTCCATTCCTAGCATTATTATGCTATTACATATTCCAATCAACTTGCATACCAGACAACTAAATGGATTCAGTATTTGATCTTTTCGTTGAGATAAAGACATAAAAACCAGAAACAAGATAGAGTCTATTTTTTTAGCACTTAACCTCTTTTATGATTCCATTGTTCAAAAAAGATTCACAGAGAAGAGATATTTTTTTACCTAACCCAGTTTTTAGTAGAATTGGCAGAATACGATGGAGAAAGTTAGAATTGTAAAGTATCAAAGTATCTAAGAAGGGCTGGATTTATTAAACACGTGCAGATAGAGCTATCTATAGATCCGTCTTCTCCTTTATTTCCGTGCTCTATCAAAACAAAGTTTCTATTTTCTATTCCACGAAAAACTGAAGCACGATAATTTTCTGATAATTTCCTATAGGCAACATATATAAATAAGATACCCAATTCGATTAGATATCTGTGTAACAATTTCTGTTCTGGGGTTTACATATACTCAGAATTGTTGTTATAATTGAAATTGAGAAGGATTTTGGATTGAAACAAATCAACACTGATGTGTTATGCACCAACTTTTTGATTATGTCATTAGGAAAACACAATTGGAGATTCAAATCCAAAAATAGTTCACGAATTCGCAGGCCGCAGTCAATAGTTAACGGTTCCAAGTTGTCATAATTTTTTTTATGACTGAAAATCCGCCCTTTTTAATATTAATAGAAAGGGGAGGGGAAATTTTTAGGCATTATGTGTTTTGAGATACTATACAATCAATCGAAGGGTTGGATCAAATCCAACCAAAAAGAAAAAATAAATAAAGAGGAGGAGGGTTTCTTTTAGGAAAGGGATTAAGAAAAGGAGGATTAAGATGCAAGTACAATAAAAAAAGAAGTTCCGTACTCCAACCCGAAGGGGAAAATTTTCATCTATTTTGTATCAATTTGGCGGCATGGCCGAGTGGTAAGGCGGGGGACTGCAAATCCTCTTTTTCCCCAGTTCAAATCCGGGTGTCGCCTGATCAACAAAAAAAGGCTCAAAATCTCTGATTCTGTTCCGCTGATAGAACTCTCCAAATTATTCCCCAGCGGAAGTAGAAGAAATGGACTGTTGATACTTGTTTGCTTCTACGCATCGGATCTGGGGGTTTTCTAAAAGATTGTAAATCTTTGGATCTAGAATTCAAGGAAAGATTCGAATGGGGGAAGGGCTCTCAAGACTTCTCGATTCCTTTCTACTGCTAATCTTTCTACTACTAATGTAGTGTCTACTGACTGGGTCTTGAATTCCATTGGATAGCCGGCTAGGAAATCGAATTCCATTAGTAGTTGTGGAGAGGGGGGAAGATCCTTTAGATACTTTATATATGGACACTCACGAGAATCTCTGAATGTTCAGGCATTCAATCAATATTAGATTGGATTGATAATTTACTTGAAATAAAATAGATATAGAAAAAGTGCAAAAAGAATTTCTTTTCAGCAACCTCTCGTCAAGAATATGAGATACCATCTCCCAACTGTCTCTGCGAAACATTCGGGAGATGGTATGGATTAGATCAAAAGGGAAATAGAGGTATGGAATAGATAGTGATCTATGATTATGCTTTTTGACTTTACTTATGAAGGTTAACAAAAAAGAATAGGCCTTATTATTCCTACATGTTCCATTAATAAGAGTTCCTTGAGATATCATTGCATATTTTACTTGTATTTAGTCTTTCCAGATTTCAAATCATATAGGAATTTTTTAGAAGTGGATTTGTTGGATTGGTTCATCAATAGTCTTCGGTCAGAATCCCTTTTTGACTCTGCGCCATTGATTCCACTATTATTAGTGAGCAATAATGGAATAATTCCTTCATCAAGATAGGGGACATAATTCACATGGATATAGTAAGTCTTGCTTGGGCTGCTTTAATGGTAGTCTTTACATTTTCCCTTTCACTCGTAGTATGGGGAAGAAGTGGGCTCTAAAGGTACTACTAATTGAGTTGAGGAATCAAACTCTATCAATTGTTTTATAGGTCGTTCTGCAAGGCGGTTTGAACTCTTTAAAAAGAAAAAAATCGAATATATATCTTCATTTTTCCATTGGATTCTAGTGGAATAATGTATTATATGACTAATACTCTTTCAATCAAAGAGATATTTCACGGATTCCCATGTTTGTGTTTCGAAAGGAAAGGGATACAGATGATAGAAAATTTAGTCCAACTTAATTCTTCCTAACTTTTCTATTTCAATGAACGGGCTCTTACCAGAATGATAGATGGATACTGAGGAAGACCCGATCCCCTTTTCTTTCCCTTTTTACTCTTCAAAAAGGAAGCCATTTTGTTAAGTGTATACGCACTTTATATGAGAAAGAATATAAACATAGTGGTTGTCTAATGGGATACTATGCATAATAAAAGAAGATCTTGCCTTAGGGGCGTCACATATTGCGCACTTTCCTTTTTTTATTATTTTCTATTATTTTTTTCCTTTTCTTTTCGGAATTTCGATTTTATCGACGCATTTCATATCATGGTTCAACCGTTAAAAATCTGTGAGGGTTACTCTTCGAAATCCGAAGAAGTGCCCACAGAACTCCTGTCAATGGCTCAATCAATTATTTCTTCGGAATGCTAAAAAAAATGACTATTTGATTTTATTAATATATGCCCATATCGTTTTTCCTGCATTGATTTGATTCTTTCGATAGATCCTGAAATTCATAGTGTAAATAATCAAAAATCTAGAAATTCGAACTATAAGAGTCAGACGATTATTTCAGATTGCTCGAAACAAATAGATGTATCAAAGAAATGGAATTGGGGCCTATGTCCATTCTATATAGGAAATGAATGGAATTGATATCTACATATATGAAGATAATATTGTAGATTGATTTATATTTAGCCTCTATCTTTATTAGATTATAAAGTACAACTTTCTTTATACGCTGTATAACTTTATACACTACAATAATACTAACACTAATAGATAGTATGGTAAGAAAGAAGGGTTCATCTATTTCTTTCTTACCGTACTATCGGATCTCATAGAATACTGCCGTTTATAGTCCGCTCATTTCATTTAAGACACAAAATGAGAATCCTTTTCATTTGATTTGTTTAACCATTAACTCATTAATTAATCATTTTGACTTACGGTTTTTACGTAAATGATAAGTAGAAACGCAGTAGGGACTAGAATGAACAGTGCAGTAGCAATAAATGCAAGAATATTTACTTCCATAATCTCATCGTTTTTTTACTTCAAAATAACTCGGGATTTAATCCCATAGAGATAATAAATCTTTCTCCTGTCAATTCAATGAATGAATTCCCTCTCGATGATCTTGAAATCAGATCAATATCATGAATAACAATATCTGAGCTATCAAATCAATTCGTCGTCAAGAATTGAATAGTATAACATAGGAAGATCTTTTATCCATACCGAATCCAAAATTTCTTTATTTCTCATTCTTTTCTGTTCTTTATCTATAACCTACCTTACGTCCTCCTTGTACAATCATCGGATAAAGTATCGTCCGACCACCCGTCCGTTTCCATTAGTCACAAACCCCCAACAAACAATCGAAGCGAAGTGGAAAAAGAAGGGAGTTACGTTCTAAACTCCGTTTTTTTTTTAATGATCTAGTTTTCTTGGAAGACAAAGAAGTGTGATAAAGAGGAGTCCCGGGATAAAGGATGTAATATTCCATCAAACTAACTATTTTAGTTTGGGGTTTGTTCGTTCTTCGACGAGCCCTCTAAAAAAATATCAAAATAGGAAGGAAAATGGATTTATTCCCCTGCTACTTGCTAAGCTAAAAGGGGTGGGATATTGATCTTTATTTTTCTTTTACCCTCCTTCCTTAGGTTATTCGTACTGGGATACCTATACCAAAAGCTCAGCGTACAATTTGAATGAAATAGATTTTTCAACTTCACATTAGTAATTGCCGTTACACAAACAAAACCGAAGTCAGAAGGGGGGATTTTTGAATCTGGAAAAGTATTCTATCAGGGAAATGAAATTCTGTTAATGTGAAATTCATTTTGTATTGTACAAGAAATGAATTCAATTTGGGTCTGTGCGCCCAAGAAACATATAGTCCTCTATTCCATTCCATGAATTACACGAATTGGGAACAATCGAAAAAGCAGACTCAGTATCTCATGGAATCCGGACTAGAATGCTCTCAATAATTGTACTAAATATGTCTTTCTCCTACCAATCTGTAGGAGTTGAAATAATGAAAATCCCCCTATTTATTTGATGAGAAATGCGAAATGAAATGCC